ATGGTTTTAAAAAAGTTTAATATGTTAATTAATTTTTATACATGGTCATGTCGATGGCTGTTTTCTACAAATCATAAAGATATCGGAACGTTATATTTAATTTTTGGTGCATTTTCTGGTATGGCAGGAACTGCATTATCTTTATTAATAAGAGTAACTTTAGAATCTCCGGCAAATGATTTTTTCAATAATAATTTTCAATTGTATAATGTAATAGTAACGGGTCATGCTTTTATAATGATTTTTTTTATGGTAATGCCGACATTAATTGGAGGATTTGGTAATTGGTTTGTTCCTATTATGATAGGTGCACCAGATATGGCTTTTCCTAGAATGAATAATGTTAGTTTTTGGTTATTGCCTCCATCTTTATTATTATTAATTTCATCTGTATTAGCAGAAGCAGGTGTAGGTACTGGTTGGACTGTATATCCTCCATTAGCTAGTGGTACGTCTCATTCTGGATCATCAGTAGATTTAGCAATTTTTAGTTTACATTTAGCGGGAGCAGCATCAATTTTAGGAGCTATTAATTTTATATGTACTATTTTGAATATGAGAACAAAAGGTTTATATATGCATAAATTACCATTATTTGTTTGGTCAATTTTAATAACAGCAGTGTTGTTATTGTTGTCATTACCTGTATTGGCTGGAGCAATTACGATGTTATTAACAGATAGAAATTTTAATACGACATTTTTTGATCCTGCTGGTGGAGGGGATCCAGTATTATATCAGCATTTATTTTGGTTTTTTGGTCATCCAGAAGTTTATATTTTAATATTACCAGGTTTTGGTATAATTAGTCATATTGTTGTCAGTGCAGCGAAAAAACCTATTTTTGGATATTTAGGAATGGTTTATGCAATGTTTTCTATAGGAGTTTTAGGATTTATTGTTTGGGCTCATCATATGTATACCGTAGGGTTAGATATAGATACTCGAGCTTATTTTACTGCAGCTACAATGATTATTGCAGTACCAACAAGTATTAAAATTTTTAGTTGGTTAGCGACGTTATGGGGTGGTTCTATTGATATGAAAACCCCAACATTGTTTGCTTTAGGGTTTATTTTTTTATTTACTGTGGGAGGCGTTACGGGTGTTGTTTTAGCGAATTCAGGATTAGATATTACGTTACATGATACTTATTATGTAGTTGCACATTTTCATTATGTTTTATCGATGGGAGCAGTTTTTTCAATGTTAGGAGGATTATATTATTGGTTTGAAAAAATTTTTAATGTACAGTATTCAGAATTATTAGGTAAATTACATTTTTGGTTTTTTTTTATTGGAGTAAATTTAACATTTTTTCCAATGCATTTTTTAGGAGTAGCAGGAATGCCTAGACGAATACCGGATTATCCAGATGCTTTTACGATTTTTAATAAAATAGCATCCTATGGATCTTATATTTCTGTTTTTTCAAGTTTATTTTTTGTTTTAGTTATGTTAGACGCTTTTGGTTTTTTTAAAAATATTTTTAAAATTTAATTTAGAATTTTTTAATTAGATAATTAACTCAATCGGTAGAGTGTTTCGCTTACAACGAAGGTGTTATTAGTTCAAATCTATTATTATCTAAGGTAAATAATTGGGATATAGCTAAGCGGTAAAGCATTCGTTTTTGGTATGAAGAATCAAAGGTTCGATTCCTTTTATCCCATAATGTATTTATTAATTGTTTTTTTACCGTTATTAAGTTCAATAACTGCTGGTTTATTTGGTAGATTTTTAGGATCAAAAGGTTCATCTATTATAACAGTAACATTATTGTTTTTTAATTTTTTAATTTCGTTATTGATTTTTTATGAAATAGGATTTTCAAAAAGTTTTGTTTATATAAAACTTGGTACATGGATTAATTCAGATATTTTAAATATTGATTGGGGATTTTTGTTTGATTCATTAACAGCAATTATGTGTTGTACTGTGACATTTATTTCGTTTTTAGTACATTTATATTCAGTTGAATATATGTCACATGATCCTCATTTACCCAGATTTATGTCTTATTTATCTTTATTTACGTTTTTTATGATAATTTTAGTAACAGCAGATAATTTTGTTCAAATGTTTGTTGGTTGGGAAGGTGTAGGATTATGTTCGTATTTATTAATAAATTTTTGGTTTACAAGAATTCAAGCTAATAAAGCAGCAATTAAAGCCATGATTATTAATAGAATTGGAGATTTTGGGTTAATGTTAGGAATTTTAACAATTTTTATTTATTTTAAAGCTGTAGATTATAGTACTGTTTTTGCATTAGTACCGTTATTTTATAATACATCAATGTATTTTTTTAATATACAAATAAATGTTTTAACGTTAATCGGTATTTTACTTTTTATTGGTGCGATTGGTAAATCAGCACAATTAGGTTTACATACATGGTTACCTGATGCTATGGAAGGTCCTACTCCTGTTTCTGCATTAATTCATGCAGCAACCATGGTAACTGCAGGAGTTTTTTTATTGGCTCGTTCTTCAATTATATTTGAATATGCACCAATTACGTTAGTAATTATAACGTTTTTTGGTGCTGCAACTTCTTTTTTTGCAGCAACTACAGGATTGTTACAAAATGATATAAAAAGAGTTATTGCATATTCAACATGTAGTCAATTAGGCTACATGGTATTTGCTTGTGGATTATCTAATTATTCTATTGGAATTTTTCATTTAGTTAATCATGCTTTTTTTAAAGCACTATTATTTTTAAGTGCAGGAGCTATAATTCATGCAATGTCAAATGAACAAGATATGCGAAAAATGGGAGGATTAAAACATAAAATACCGTTTGCTTATTCAATTATGGTTATAGGTTCATTATCGTTAACAGGATTTCCTTTTTTAACAGGATTTTATTCAAAAGATATTATTTTAGAAAGTGCATATGGAAAATATAGCAATATAAGTCATTTTAGCTATTTACTAGGTACATTAGGAGCTTTTTTAACCGCTTTTTATTCAGCTCGATTATTATATTTAGTTTTTTTAACTAAACCTAACAGTTATAAAATTTTTTTTTTAAATGTAAAAGAATCATCGTATTTTATAAATTTTTCATTAATTTTATTAGCTATTCCAAGTATATTTGCTGGATTTTTTTTAAAAGATATATTGATTGGAGTAGGTACAGATTTTTGGGGAAATTCTTTATTTGTTTTACCAGAAAATATGAATTTAATTGATTCTGAATTTATTAATATTTTTTATAAATTATTACCAATTTTTTTAAGTATAATTGCTATTTTTATAAATTTAGTATTGTATACATATTATAAAAATAAATTATACGTATTAAAAATCAATTTTTTTGGAAATTCTTTATATAATTTTTTAAATAAAAAATGGTATTTTGATAAAATATATAATGAAATCATCGCACAAACATTATTAAAATTTAGTTATCGAATATCGTATAAAATAATTGATAGAGGAATTATCGAAATTTTAGGTCCGTATGGATTAGGACAACTGATTAATAAAAAAGCATTTTATTTGTATAAATTACAATCTGGTATTCTGTATCATTATACTTTAAGTTTTTTAATTTTTAGTTCTTTATTTTTATGTATGAGACAATTTTGGTTAAATTTTGCTATTTACATTGATTTTAGACTTTTTGTTATTTTTATTTTAATGTGTTTTTTTATAGTTTATTTAAATTATAAAAAATAACAATTTTAATAGTTTATGTTTTTTTTTAATTCAAGTCAATCTAGTTTATTAAAAAATGAATATTTTTTAATTTTTAGTTTTTTTTTTATAGCAATTATTTTTGCATTTTTAATAATTATATTATCATATTTATTGGTTATTCAAAAACCTGAAACAGAAAAACTATCTTCATATGAATGTGGTTTTGAACCTTATGAAGATGCACGGCATCAATTTGATGTTAAATTTTATTTAGTAGCAATTTTGTTTATAATTTTTGATATAGAAGCCATGTATTTATATCCTTGGTGTTTATCTATAAGTCAATTAAATCTTACTGGATTTTGGGCAATGATTGATTTTATTATCGAATTAGCTATAGGATTTATGTATATTTGGTTAATAGGTGCTTTAAATTGGAAATAATTTTACGGTAAATATAGCTTAATAGGTAAAGTCTTAGATTGTGGTTTTAAAAGTTACGAGTTCAATTCTCGTTATTTACCAAATGAACAATAAAAATTTAAACGTTTTTTTTATAAATAATATTAAAATTTATTATACAGAAAAAAATAGAACTATTATCGATGATTTAGAAAATTTAAATTTTAAAATACCGCATTTTTGTTATCATTCTAAATTATCAATAGCAGGAAATTGTAGAATGTGTTTAATAGAATTAAAAAATTCCCCTAAACCTTTAATATCATGTGCAATGACATTAACTAACAAAATGGAAATATTTTCACATAGCCCGTTAGTCAAAAAAGCAAGAGAAAACATTTTAGAATTTTTATTATTAAATCATCCTTTAGACTGTCCTATATGTGATCAAGGTGGTGAATGTGATTTACAAGATCAAGCTTTAATGTATGGAACGAGTAAAACAAGATTTTTTAATTTTAAACGAACAATAAAAAATAAAAATTTAGGTCCTATCGTTAAAACAGTAATGACTCGATGTATTCATTGTACTAAATGTATAAGATTTGCAAATGAAATTGCAAATGTGCTTGATTTAGGTGTTTTGGGAAGAGGATACTCTTCTGAAATTGGTACATATATTGAAAAAATATTTAATTCTGAGTTATCTGGAAATATTATAGATATTTGTCCCGTTGGAGCTTTAACAAATAAACCATATGCATTTGTTGAGCGGAATTGGGAATTAGAACAGATTAAAACTATAGATTTTAGTGATAGTTTTGGAAATACTGTTTTAGCATCTATTAAAAATAATTCTACTATAACAAAAATTCAACCAATGTTTTGCGATTTAAATCACGAAACATTTTGGATTTCGGATAAAACCCGTTTTAATTTTGAAAGTATTTTTTCAAAAGAACGATTAATAAAATGTCAATTAAATAAAATAAAAATTAACAATTGGGCTTTATTATTTAAAGAAATTTTATTTATTCAATATTTTCAATATCATTTACTTTTTCAAGAATTTTTAAAACAAAAATTAAATATTATTATTGGAGAAACACTTAGTATTGAATTATTAAATATACTATTATTACTAGAAAAAAAATATTCATTTATTTCGGTTTATAGTTTAGAAAAAAGTAATAATGAAAAAGATTTTGAAACATTTTTTTTTATAAATAATTTAACTCAAAATTTAAAATTAAATTCATCAACTTTAATTCTTTTAATCGGAATAAATAGTCGATATGAAAATAGTATATTAAATATTCGATTACAACAACGATATAATAAAGGAAATTTTAAAATATTTGTTATAAATTCTTTAATAAATTTATTAATTCCTTATACATCAATAAATTCAAACAGTTTAATTTTTAAAGAAATTTTAGAAGGAAATCATTTTTTATGTCAAGAATTAATAAAAGCAAAAAATCCTTTAATTTTATATAATCATAGTTTATTTTTAAAAAAAACAGATTTAAATTTTTTTTTTAATTTTTTACAAAAATTTAAATTTAATGTTTTAAATTTAAATTATTTAAATTCCTCATTAGTCGAAACAAATATAAATTATTTAGCAACAATAAAAAAATTTACATTATTTAATTTTAAAAAAACATATGGTTTTTTTTTTTTTAATGTTTTATTTACAAATTCTTTATTAAATAAATTTATAGAATTATTACTTTTAAAATCTAAAATAAATATTAAAAACAAATTTAAATTTTTATTAAATTTTAATCATTTTGAGTTTTTTCAATCAAACAAATCCTTTTTGAAATTTTACAATATAAATATTGTAATAGATATTTGTGGTAGTTCATTTTATGAAACTAAAGAAAATTATTTAACAACAGAAAATATAATTAAAACGAGTAGTAAAATTATTAATCAAAATAATTTAAAAACATATTGGAAAATAATTCGGCAACTTTATAATTTATATTCTAAACATTTTTTATCATTTAAAATAGAGTTTAATCAGTTTCAAAAAAATAAATTTTTAAATTTTTTAAAATTAAATTATTTTCCAGTAGCAAATTTAAATAATTTTAATTTATATTATAAAAAAAGTTTTAATAATTTAATTTTTTCTAAATTGAATAAAAAAATTCAATATGTAAAAAACTATAAATTATTAATGTGGTTAGATGATTTTTTTTTAGGAGGAAAAGATTTTTATAGTAAAAAATCAAAAACATTAATTGAATGTTCTAAATTAAGTCGATTAAAAAATACTAATTTTAATTATATTTCTTAAACGTATATGTTAATTAATTTTTTAAATAATATTTTTTTTATTGTTTTAAGTTTATTTATTTTTATTTTACAGAAAAATTCTAATTGTGATGCAAGTTATTCAAATCAATTAGATTTTCAAGAAGCTGCGACGCCTATTATGGAAGGAATTATTTATTTTAATCATATTTTATCATTTATTATTTGTTTTATTGTAATTTTTGTGGGATGGTTTCTTTTAAATGTTATATACTATTTTACTGAAAATAAAAATTCAATAGCGTTTAAATTTGCTCATTCTAATGAATTAGAAATTATTTGGACATCTATACCTGCAATAATTTTATTATTTTTAGCTACCCCTTCATTTAGTTTATTGTATTCAATGGATGAAATAGCAGATCCAACTATGACTTTAAAAATAATAGGGCATCAATGGTACTGGAGTTATGAATTTTCAGATTATAATTATTTTTTTTGTAATAATATTACGACTACTCAATTAAAATATGATAGTTATATAATTAATTTAGAAAATATGCCTAAAAAACAAGGTTATTTTCGATTATTAGAAACAAATAAAAGAATTTTATTGCCGATTAAAACTCATATTAGATTATTGGTAAGCTCGGCAGATGTTTTACATAGTTGGACAATTCCTTCATTTGGCCTTAAAATAGATGCGTGTCCTGGTCGATTAAACCAAGTAAATTTATTTATTAAAAGAACTGGTTTATTTTTTGGTCAATGTAGTGAAATTTGCGGTATACAGCATGCATTTATGCCTATAACTGTTGTAGGAATTGAACAACAAGTTTATAGTATGTTTTTATATGAACAAATGATAAAATTTATTAAATAATATTTAATTATATGATTTTTTTTTTAAAAAATTTTAACTTAATTTATTTGGTAAAACGAAATTTTACATCTACTACATTACATAAAAACAGAATAAAAACAAAACATCATTGGCATTTAGTAGATCCAAGCCCATGGCCTCTTATGGCTGCTATTGCTGCGTTTTGTTTAACGTCTGGTGGTGTTTTATATATGCATAATTTTTTATTAGGAAGTAATCTTTTTAAATTAGGATTATTTATACTTTTATTTGTAATGTATTTATGGTGGCGAGATATAATTCGGGAAGCTACATTTGAAAATCAACATAATTTTAGTGTTCAAAAAGGTTTACGATTAGGAATGATTTTATTTATAATATCTGAAATAATGTTTTTTTTTGCATTTTTTTGGGCTTTTTTTCATTCTAGTTTATCACCAGTATTTAATATTGGTGGTGTATGGCCACCGCAAGCGATTGAAGTAATAAGTGTTGCCGGAATTCCTTTAAGTAATACTTTTTTTTTATTAAGTTCAGGGGTTACTGTCACATGGGCACATCATGCAATTCGTGCACGATCAAAGTTTTATACATTATTAGGTTTAATATTTACTATTTTATTAGCTATTTTATTTACTACCTTGCAAATATATGAATATTTAACTGCACCTTTTAATATAAATGATAGTGTTTTTGGTTCATGTTTTTACATGACAACAGGATTTCATGGTTTTCATGTTTTTATTGGAACATGTTGTTTATTTGTTTCATTAATAAGAACAATATTAAATCACTTTACAAATACACATCATTTTGGGTTAGAATCAGCAATTTGGTATTGGCATTTTGTAGATGTTGTATGGTTGTTTTTATTTGTGATGGTTTATTGGTGGGGTTGTTGATTAAAATTAATTTATTATTTTTGTATAATAAATTAAATCTTAATAAAAACTATGTAAACATATTAATTAATTATTTTTTAATTTGGCAAAGATAGGATTTGAACCTATAACATTTGGATTATGAGCCCAACAAGCGTACCATTGCTTTACTTTACCAAAAAAATAAAAACGTTTTTATTTTTTTATTATATAATAACCTTTTATTTATACTTATAATATATTTAAAAAATGTATTTTTACTAACCTTTTTTGATCTAAATTTCACGAGTTCATTAAATACAGAAAAAACATTTAAAATAGTATAAAAATAAAATAAAATTAATAATAAAAAAACAGACCATACTAAAATCCCAAAACAAACAAAATCGAATTGTGGAATACGGTATTATTGAAAAAATTTAACGAATTTAAGCATTTATAATAAAAATTGATAACAAAATAAATAAAAAATATTCGGAGTAAGGAATAACCCTATTAAAAAAAAAAATCCTATACTAATAAATAAAGACATTTCATAAGATAATGGAAAGTATAAATGACTTGTTATTTTTTTTTCAAAATATATAATTTTAATCAGTCTAATATAATAAAAAGCGGAAATTACACTACAAATAATTGCTATTATAGCAGATAAATATTGAGTATTTTCTATTAATGTTAAAAAAACTGACATTTTAACATAAAACCCTATTAATGGAGGCAATCCTGCTAATGAAAAAATTGTTAAAGATAAGATTAAAGCAATTAAAGGATTACTAATTACTAAAGAATTAAAATCAGATAAATCTTTATTTGTTTTTTTAGGATAGCTAGTTTTAAAATTTAAGTTTAATACAATCGTCCAAATAAATAAATTTGATATTATGTAAACAATTAAATAACTAAAGATTATATGTAAGTTTGTTACAATTCCTGTAGATAAAACTAATATTAAATAACCCATATGGCTTATAGAACTATAAGCTAATAAACTTTTTATTTTTCTTTGTTCTAATCCAACAAATGCTCCTATTATTATTGAAAACAAACCAGCTAAAACTAGATAAAGTCTAGTGTAATCTATAAAAGTTAAAAAACTACTATTAAAAATCCGAATAAATAAAATAAATAAACTAATTTTAGGTAATATAGTAAAAATTAAAGTCGAACTAGATAATGAATCTTCATAGACATCAGGAGACCAAATATGAAATGGAGCTATTGCTAGTTTAAAAAATAAACTTATTAAAATAAAAATTAATCCAAAAAACACTAAATCTATATTAAATGTTGTATTAGTTGGATAAGAAAATAAAAACAAATCTTTTAAATCATCAAAATTAGTAGTTCCTGAAAATCCATAAATTAAAGAAGATCCAAATAAAAACATACATGATGAAAACGCACCTAAAATAAAATATTTTAAACCCGCTTTTGTAGAAAAAATAGAATTTTTTTTATAAGCTGCTAATAAATAAAAGGCTAAACTGTGAATTTCGATACTTAAATATGCGGTAATTAAATCATTTGCTGAACATAAAATAATTAAACCTAATACTGAAAATAACATTAAAATTAAATATTCAAAAGTATTTATTTGTTGTTTAATTAAATAATTTTTGATTATTAATAAACAACAAATAAAAAAAATAAGAATTAATTCTTTAGAAACTATACTTAAATTATCTATTATTAATGTATTATTAAAAAATGTTGTTGTAAAATTAATTTTATTATTATTAATTAAAAAAAATGTAAAAATACAAATTAATATACTTAAATGAAGTGCTGAAAAAAGAATTAAAGGGTAATTTTTATTACGAGAAGTACTTAATAAAACACAAAACATTAATAAAAAAAAAATACATATTGTAAAAAATAATTCAGGAAAAATTATAATTGTTTCATACAAGTTATAAAAAGGTTCTGAATCTAATGGTTCAGAATATAAAAAAAAAAATTCCATAATAAATTCATATAGAGTCATAAAAGTTAATGTTATCGTGAAATTTGTTTAAAAATTTTTTGTTTTTTGGTTTTTGTTTTTTCATTTGTTAATGTTAAAATTACAGAACCTAAAATAGCAATTAATAAAATGATTCCAACAATTAAAAATTGAAATACAAAATTTGTATATAAAATTTGGCCTAACGCTTTTGAGTCTGTAATAGAATCAATTTTATCATACCAATTTATATAACTATTGTTTAAATCACTAAAAAAATAAGGATTTATTTCAAAATTAGTTAATAAAGTTAAAAAAAGAATTAAAAAAAAAATAATACCTATTAAATTAGTAATAGGAAAAAATTTTAATAAATCTTTAAAAGAATTTGTAATTTTAATATTTAACATCATAATTACAAATAAAAAAAGAACAGCTACTGCTCCAACATATAATACTAAAAAAATAAATGCTATAAATTCACATTCTAAAACACATAATAACCCAGTAGCAAATATAAAAGTTAAAATTAAAAAAAATATAGAATAAACAGAGTTGTTTGTTAAAATAACCATTACTGCATTTATTAAAAGAAAAACAGAAAAAAAAACAGAAAAAAAATCTAAATACATCTAAAAAGAAAGAATGGGATTTGAACCCACGGTATTTGTATACTTAAGTTTAGCAAACTTACACTTTAAACCACTCAGTCATCTTTCTATAATGAAAGAGGGATTTGAACCCTCGAAATTTAGATTATGATTCTAATATTTTAACCTACTAAATTATTTCATTAAAATTCCAGCTACACGTTCCCGTACAGCTACCTTGTTACGACTTCATCCACGTTATTACTTTTTTAATTGTTTTTTCAAACTTCGAAAAAAAATAACTTCCTGCATGTGACGGGCGGTGTGTACAAAACCAATTTAATATTCACCGCAACGTTCTAATTTGCGATTACTAGTGATTCCAACTTCATGTAAATGAGTTTCAATTTACAATCCGAACTAAGAAAATTTTTAAAGGTTAACTAAAAGTTTCTTGTTGTAATTTTCATTGTAGCACATGTATAGCCCAGTTTATTAGGGTCACAGGGACTTGACGTTATTTTTATTCTTTAAACTTTTTGTTTATAATTTCTTTATTACATTTTTTGTTAAAAAAGATAAAAGTTACGCTCGTTAAAGGAGTAAACCAAAAATTTTACAACATGAGCTGACGACAGTCGTGCAACACCTGTAAAAAAAATAAATTTTTTATTCAAAAACTGGTAAGATTACGCGCGTATTATCGCATTAAACCACATGCTCCACCACTTGTAATAGGTTCCCGTCAATTCCTTTAAATTCCAATCTTGCAATCGTACTCTTTAGGCGGAATACTTATTGTGTTAACTTAAAAATCTAATTTTATTAAATTTTAGTATTCAGTGTTTACAGTATAGACTACTAGGGTATCTAATCCTATTTGCTCCCTATACTTTCGTTTCTCAATGTTAATTTAAATTTAAAAAATAGCTTTCGCTTTTGAGATTCTTTTATAAATCTAAAAATTTTATCTTTACTTATAAAGTTCTATTTTTCTAATTAAAATTCTAGTATAACAGTTTTAATTTTAAAAATAAAGTTAAGCTTTATTTTTTAAAAATTAATTTATAATACCATCTACAAACCCTTTACGCCCAATAATTTTGAATAACACTAGCCCCTCCCGTATTACCGCGGCTGCTGGCACGAGATTAGCCGGGACTTTTTTTAAAACTTCATTATAGTTTTTATTATTTAGATTTTACAACCAAATTAGCCGTCATCATCTATGTAATATTGCTGGATCAAACTTGTGTTCATTGTCCAATATTCCTCACTGCTGGCTATAAAAAGCTTGGACCTTGTTTCAGTTCCAATGTGGTTGATCATCCTCTTAGACCAACTAAAGATCATAGGCTGGGTAATCTTTCATTACCTACTACCTAATCTTGTATAAATTTATCTTTAATAAATAAAGGAAAAATTTTATTATTACTCACCCGTTTGCGCATTACTCGCATGTGTAAAGCATATTACAAGTGTTCATTCTGAGCCAGGATCAAACTCAAGTTTAATAAATAAATACAAACTTTATTTATTTTTATTTAAACTAAAATCTATATTTAAAGTTATTAATTTTAGTACTTAAAACTAAAAATTTTACAATTATTACATTATAAGCCTATCACGTAATTATTTTTTACGAATATAATAAAAATTTGAAGGTAAGTTTCATGTTTAATATTAACATTTATCTATTACAAATTTAGCGTTTCAACTTGCTATTTGTCTAACAATTGATTTACCATAGATTTGCTGTTTTCGGTCCTCTCGTACTAAAAAACAATCCTTTTAATTTTAATTTCATGGTAGATAGGGACCAAACTGTCTTACGACGTTCTGAACTCAGATCATGTACTGCTTTATTTGGCGAACAGCCAAACCCTTGAAACCTTCTTCAGTTTCAGGATGCAATAATCCAACATCGAGGTGCCAAACTGTTTCATCGATAGGGTCTCTAAAAAACAATTAGCCTGTTATCCCCGGCGTACCTTTTATTTGTTAAGCGAAAAATTTTCCATTCAAATTTTTCGGATCACTATAACCAACTTTCGTTTCTGTTTGATTTATCAATCTTACAGTTAAGCAAGTATTACTATTACGTTTTATATAGTAAATTCTAATATAACTTACCTTTGTACACCTCCGTTACTTTTTAGGAGGTGACCGCCCCAGTCAAACTACCTATTATACACTGTTAAATTTGTAGTAAATAATATATTTTAAAAATGGTATCTCATTGGTATATTTAAAATTTTTTAGCAAAAACTTTTTTTAATTATTTCCATTTATTCTGCATATAAAAAAATTATTTACAATATATAATTATAGTAAAGGTGCACGGGGTCTTTCCGTCTAGCCATAAAAATTCTGCATCTTCACAGAAATTTCAATTTCACTGAGATTATATTGGAGACAGTAAGACAGTCGTTACGTCATTCATGCAGGACATCAATTAAATGCCAAGGAATTTCGCTACCTTAGGACCGTCAGAGTTACAGCCGCCGTTTACTGGGATTTTGATTAAAAGCATTTACAATTAATTTTAGTCTTGCAGCACCGGGCAGACGTCAGTCTTTATACGTTTTTTTACAAATTTGCAAAGACCTGTGTTTTTGTTAAACAGTCGCTGTCTTTTTTTGTGTGACAATTAAATAAAAAAATTATTTAATTACTCCTTTTTCCGAAGTTACAGAGTTAATTTGCCGAGTTCCTTCAATATAATTACTTCAATCATTTTAGTTTACTCAACTAGTTTACCTGAGTCGGTTTAAGTACGGTATATTATAAAAGCTGTTTCTAGAAAATAATAAAAAAGAAATATTATTACAAAAAATAAAAATTTTTTTTTTATTTTGTCACTATTTATATCTCATTAAAACTTATTTTCATAAGATTTCTTAGAGGCCGATTTATTTTAAAAAGTTTATCTTTTTTTAAAAAACTTTAAACTTAAAATGACATTGTTTAAACAATGTTTTATGTTACTCATATCAATATTATCACTTCTGATTTTTCTAATTTATGTAACCATAAATTTTCTTAAATTTACAGAACGTTCTGCTACCTTTTAAACATTTGTTTAAAATTTTCGCTTCGATGTAAAATATTAGTCTTTTTACATTTTTAATAAAAAAAATTCAATTTGTGAGCTGTTACGCTTTCTTTAAAAGATAACTGCTTCCAAGTTTACTTTCAAATTTTTTTTATTTTTTTTATATTTAATCACTTAATTTTACTTAAAGATCTTAGCGTAAAATTTGGGCTGTTTCCCTTTTGACTAAAAATCTTAGCACTTTTAGTCTGTCTATTTTAATTTGTTAATTTTATATTCGGAGTTTTAAAAAATAAAGTAATATTAAAATATCCTATATTTATAAAGTGCTCTACCTTAAAATTTATATTAAAACGATCTACTTAAATAGATTTCGCAGAAAACCAGCTATTTCTAAGTTTGATTAGCCTTTCACTCCTAACCACAAATCATCTCAGCCTTTTTCTACAGACACGAGTTCAGTCCTTCTTTAAGCGTTACCGCATTAAATGCAACTTGTTCATGGTTAGATCACTTAGTTTCGGGTTTTATTTTAAAAACTATATTATTTAATTTTATTTTTTTTTTGCTCTCAGCTTGCTTTTAAAATAAACTCATTGATCCATTATACAAAAGGTACGTTATAATTTTAACAACAATAACAGTTTTTGTGCATTAAATTTGAAGATCTTTTAAATATCGAAATTTCTATTTCACCGTTCCTTTACAGTACTTTTTACTATAAAACATTTTAATTTATCAGCTTTGAGAATGGTTTCCCAAAATTTAAATAGTATATTACCATTTTATTTTTAGCTTTAAAAATTGCTTACAGGACTTCATATAAGATGTTACCTTCTTCGGTACAATTTAAACAATTATTTGTTTTATTTTCGTTCGCCACTACTAATAATTTCTCGATTGATTTTTCTAATAGTTACTAAGATGTTTCAGTTCACTATTTTTATTAAGTTTAATTTTTTGTTATATAATTTTTTATTTTGGATAAATAAATATCAAAGCAATATTCTTTACTCAATTTATTATTTCGTTATTAACGTCCAGATCAAAATGTTCAGGTATCCGTTTAATGCTTTAATAACTTTTTTTATAATTTTAATTTACTAAATTGTTTTAGATTAATACTTCCTTTAATTCGAAAATATGCAATTAAAATAGCTAACCCTATCGCAGATTCTGCTGCAGCAATAGTTAATATAAATACAACAAATAATTGTCCTATAATATCATCTAAGTGTATTGAAAAAATTATAAAATTTAGATTAATTGCTAGTAAAAGAATCTCTATCGACATAATCATAATTAAAATATTATTTTTATTTAATAGCAATCCAAAAATTCCAATTAAAAATAAACTTGATGTTATTGTTAAATAAAAATTTATACTCATATTAATAATATACATTTTATAGGAGTTGAACCTATGACTTTTAGCTTAGAAGGCTATTGCTCTATCCACTGAGCTAAAAATGTTATTTTTGTTTTAACAGGTAACTTCGCTGCTCCAGCTAAAAAAGCTTTTGTTGCTTTTTTTAAAGAAATTCCAGTTATTTGAAATAAAATACAACCAGCATAAGCTTTAAACGACCAATAACAAATCGCACCTTTTCCTTTTCCCATGCGAAATTCTAAAGGTTTTTTTGTCACGGATGTTGTTAAACTAATATTTGAATATAATTTTCCTTTTTTTTTAATTTTTCGATTTATTGATTGTCTTGCAGCTTCTAATTGTTTATAATGTATAAAACCTGAATTTATTGCTTTTAAAAATATAGTTCCAATTATACTTTTATTGTTTATAATTTTATAATTTTTTAATCTACTTTTAAAATGTTTTTTAAATTTTAAATTTTTAGGGATTAAAAACATTAGTATAAGTTTAAGTAGATTTGAACTACTGACTTTACGCTTATCAGGCGTATACTCTTACCGACTGAGTTATAAACTTCTTAAGTATATTGGGATTTGAACCCAAGACCCGTGGATTAAAAGTCCAATGCTCTAACCAACTAAGCTACATACTTTATAAATTAATTTGTCCAAATTTTTAAACCCAAAGTACCATTTAAAGAATAAGCTATAGATTCATTATAACAAATACGTATTTTTTTTGTTTGTAATTTTAATTTTCCAATTAAAATTATATGTTTATTAGATCGAGGTTTATTATTTAATCTACCTTTTATTTGAATTTTAATTCCTTTAAGATTTGAAAATTTTAATGTTATAAATAAAAATAATATTCGTTTTAAAAAATTAAAAAAAAATTTATGTTTTTTTAAAATTTCTAATTGATAACAAATAAAATTGGATAACATAGGAATTGAAAATTTTTTATTACAAAAAATAATTAAAATATTAAAATTTTCTTTATAAAATTTTACTTTATTATATTTTCGTAAATGCAGTTTAAAAATATTTATTTTTTTTTTTTGATTTTTTGTCAAAATTAAAAAATTATTTTTATTAATATTATGTAATATTACAAAAATATTAATAAAAATATTATAAAAATTTTTTAAAATATTAAGAATTTTACAAATTAAATTTTTTTTTAATATTTTAAATTTTTTAATATAAAATTTATATTTTATTAGCTTAATTATCCAAATGCGTTTATAATTATTTTTTTTTAATTGCTTAAATTTAAATTTTTTAAAAACAAATTTCCAAATTTTTAATATTTTAAATATTAAAAATTTAATTTGTATTTTAATGTAATAATAAATAATTAAAGAAACAGTACTTTCAGATCTTAAAATTTTAATAAATGTAATTATTAAATTGTTTTGTTTAAAGATTTGAAATAAAAATTTTTTAATATCAATATCTTGAAAAATAAATAAATTAATATTAAAAAATTTATTTTCTAAATATTGTGAATTACAAAGATTGTCTTTATAACCTAATCTAAAAATAATTGGATTCGTTTTTTGTCCCATAAAAATTATAATATTTGTTTAATATTACTTTATACATTAAAATAAATTATAATTTATTTTTTTTTCTTTTTAAATGAAAATTTTTTTCTAGTTAAAACAAACTCTCCAATTTTATGATTTATCATTTCTTTTGTTATAAAAATTTTTATAAAAATTTTTCCATTATAAACATAAAAATTTTTATGTAAAAAATATGGCATTATTTTTGTTGATTTTAATAAAACATTTTTTTTATTTAATGTTTTAATATCTAAATTTAAATTTTTTTTATTAAAAGCTTTCATTTATTAAAATTTTGTAGGTTTTCCCCAAGGCGTTACAGAAGGTCGACCTCCAGAAGTTTTTCCCTCTCCACCTCCATGAGGATGATCTACTGGATTCATTGCAACCCCTCGTACTTTTGGTTTTTTATTTAACCATCTAGATCTACCGGCTTTTGCTAAAATTTTTAAACAAAAAAATTCATTTGATATAATTCCTAAAGAAGCATATCCATTTAATAATGCCGCTTTAGTTTTACCAGAATTTAATTTAATTAAACAATTTTTAAAATTTTTTTCAACTAAAAAACCAAAAGATCCTGCAGCTCGTGCAAATTTTGCTTTTTCAGTATTTTTAATAGCTAAATTATAAATAAAAGTTCCTATTGGAATATTGTTTAAATTTAATGTATGTCCTAAAAAAAGGTTCGTTATATTACTATTATAAATTATATCTCCTATTTTTTGTCCTATTGGGGCAATTTTATAATAATATTTTTTAAATTTACAATCAAAAATTGACATAATATTAGCCGATCTATTTGGATCATATTCAATACTTGTTATTATACTTTTATTTTTTAAATGATTTGTAAAATCAATTTTTCTATATTTTTGTTTTTTACCACCACCTTTAGAAAAAACAGTTATTTTACCTTGATTATTTCGTCCTGTAGAATTTTTTAATCCTATTAAATTATATTTTATTAATGGATATTTAAATAAGCTTTTGTTTGATATTAATATTAAATTTCGTTGTGAAGAATTTGTAGGTTTAACAAATTTTAAAATCATTATTAGATTTTTAAAAATTTTTAATTTATTAAGAAGATGTTTTTAAAAAATATTATTACAATTTATTTTAATAAATATTTTATAATATTTAATTATGATTTTTTATTTTTTAAAACTAAATTTATACATTCAGTTTTTCAAAAAAATCCTTTGTTTTTTAATTACGTTAATTTTATTTTATTTTATTTTTCAAATTTTTATAAAAATTATTTTTTTAATTTTTTTTTTTATAAAAATTATCTTTTAATAGATTTATTTTTAAAAATAAATCTATTAAAATCTAATACTTTTATAAATTTAACAAATTTTTCAGGACAATCTATTATAATTTTAAATTCAGGTCTTCTAAAATTTAAAGGATCGCAAAAAACTAAAAAATTAGCATTAAATTCACTTATAAAAAAACTAAATTTTTATTTTATAAATTTTAAAACTAATTATTTAATCCTTCAATTTAAAGGATTAAAAATTAATAAAAATTTTATTTTTAATAAATTAAAACAATTTATTTTACTAAAAGGTATTTTTAATCTTAATTTACAACCATTTAATGGTTGTAAACCTAAAAAACTAAAAAAAAAATATTATAAAAAAATTTTTTAGAAGAAATGACTGAGTGGTTAAAAGTGTTAGATTGTAAATCTATTGGATTTATTCCGTCGTAAGTTCAAATCTTACTTTCTTCAAATCCGAAATATAACGTAGTTGGTAGCGTGTCTGTTTTGGGAACAGAAAGTCATGTGTTCAAATCACATTATTTCGAAAATTTTAAAATAAAATCATATAAATTTTTAAATATAAAAAAATTTAATAAAAAATATAAATTTTTTATTTGAATTTGACAATTTAAAATACTTAGATTTTTACATTGATTTTTTATATAAATTTTATTATTTATTTTTAAAAAAATCGAACAAAATAATTTTTTTTTTAGAAATTGATTTAATAAAAAAATTATAGTTTTTTTAGTAAATAAATAAAAAAAAAAATTACCTTTAATAAAATTAATAAAAAATTTTTTATTTAAAATTGTTAAAAAAATTTTTAAAATTTTTTTTTTACTTTTATAATGTTAAAATACTTTTTAAAAATATTGACATTCAAAGAATCAAATTCTACAATTAATAAAAATTTAAAATTTTTGATTTTTTGATATATTTTTTTTATTTGAATCGAATTAATATTTCTCATTTTTAAGCTTAGTAGGAGTTGAACCTACGACTAAACCGTTATGAGCGGTCCGTTCTACCTCTAAACTATAAGCTTTTCAAAATATATGACTTTTAGCTTTGGACAAATTATTGTAATTATATTTCTTTTTTTTTTATTTTTCGGCGATTTTAATAAAATTTTTAAAAATTTTATTATATTTTATAAAAATTTAGAAATAAAAACAAAAAAAATTAAACATGACAAGAAAAAAGGGACTTGAACCCATGACATTTAGTTTTGGAAACTAACATTCTACCAAACTGAATTATTTTCTTTTAATGATAACAAAATATTTTTTAGAAATTAAATTTCGTTTTTTTTTTTTTGTTTTTTCTTTAAGTTTTAATTTATTAAGTTGTTATATTTATAAAGAATTTTTACTTTTAATTATATTAAAACCAATTTATCAAATATGTTATTCTATTAATTATTTATTAATAACAAACATTATTGAAATTTTTAATACGTATTTAATTTTAATATTTTATTTATCCCTCAGTTTGAGTTTTTTTTTTTTAATAACACAAATGTTATTTTTTTTAAAATCTGGGCTATATGTAATAGAGTTTAAAAAAATAAAAAACTTTTTATTATTAACTATTTTAACTTTTTTATTTTTTGGTAATTTTATTTATTTCTATATAGTTCCTTTATGTTGGATGTTTTTATATTCATATAATATTTTAAATTTTCAAGTTAATTTAAAAATTATTTTTGAATTAAAACTTCATGATTATTTAATTTTTATTTTATATTTTTTTAAATTATGGTTTATAATAAGTACAATGATTACAATTACTATATATTTTTTTTATATAAAAAAATATAATTTAAATAAAATAAAAAAAAATAAAAAATTAGTTTTTTTTACTATTTTTTGTTTAGCTGCTTTTATTACACCCCCAGATTTAATTAGCCAACTAATTATTGGAATATATTTTGTAATAATTTTTGAAATATTTATTTTAATTTTATTATTTTTTAATAATATTAATTCGGTAACCAATTAAAACTAATTAAAATTGAAACTGTTAAAACAAAATATCCTAACGATAACGGTAAAAAATTTTTCCATCCAATATCCATTAGTTGATCGTATCTAAATCGCGGTAATATTGCACGCATTATTATAAAAAAAAAAACAAGTAAAACTATTTTAATACTAAACCAAAATATATCTGGTAGAAGATTAAAAGGAAAACAATTAATAATAGGTAACCACCCCCCTAAAAACAATATTGTACAAAAAGAACTCATTAATAACATATTTGCATATTCACCTAAAAAAAATAATGCAAAAGTCATTGATGAGTATTCTACATTATAACCTGATACTAATTCTGCTTCTGCTTCAGGTAAATCAAAAGGGTGCCGATTTGTTTCGGCTAACATAGATATTAAAAAAAGTATAAACATCGGAAATAATGGAATACAATACCAAATGTACGTTTGAGCTAATACAATTTCACTTAAATTAAAAGACCCAGCACATACCGCAACATTTGCTATAATAAAACCAATTGAAACTTCATATGAAATTATTTGAGCTGCAGATCGTAAAGAACCTAAAAAAGGATATTTGGAATTACTTGCCCAACCAGCCATAATTATACCAAAAACGTTTAATGAAGAAATAGCAAATAAATAAATTATTCCAATATTAATATCTGCAATAACAGCGTTTTCTGAAAAAGGTATTACTGCCCATCCTACTAAACTTAAAAAAAATGTTAATATTGGTGCCAATAAAAATAAAAAAATATTAGCATTACTTGGTAAAATCGTTTCTTTTGTAAACAATTTTAAACCATCAGCTAAAGGTTGTAACAAACCAAAATATCCAATTACATTTGGTCCTTTTCGTCTTTGAATAGATCCCATAATTTTTCGTTCTGCTAAAGTAAAATATGCAACCGAAATTAACAAAGGAATTATTATTATTAAAATTTTAAGAACAATTATTAAAAAATTTAAAATCATATTATATAAAAGTAAAGTTAAAAATAGAGTTGAACTATTATTTATAGATTTGCAATCTATAACATTACCATTATGTTATTTAACCTTTATAAAATTAAGATAAGGTAGGATTTGAACCTACGGTATAATAATACTTTAGTTTTCAAAACTAACGTTTTAAACCACTCAACCACTTATCCATTAAGTAAAAAAAGGGAATTGAACCCTCACTATAATCTTGGCAAGATTAGACTCTACCTATTAAGTTATTTTTACATTTATTTAATTTTTAGTTTAAATTTATATGCTTGTAATAAAAAAAATAATTCAAAAACATTATTTGTTTTTATTATTACATTAACAGTTAATTTTGGTAAATTTTTAAAAAAAAAATAATTAGAGTAAAAATTTTTAAAAAAAAAATTTAAATCTAATTTTAATAATAAGTTATAATAGTTTAATTTATTATAATAATTATTTAATAACACAGTAATTAAAGTATTAGTATGAATTAAATTTAATAAAAAAATATTTTTATTTAGCAAGTTTAAATTAACTTGACAACCTATTATTGTTCCTTTTTTAATTTTTACTTTTGAATTATATTTATTATATAATTTAATTTTTACTTTTTGAAAACAAATTAATTCTAAAACACATAACATATTTATTAGTTGCTTTATATTTTGAAAAGTGATTAAAAATATCAAGATAACACCACTTATTTTTGAAAAACCAAAACTGTTAGTATAAAAAAATTTATTTATTAAATCATATTGTATTATACTTTGATAATATTGATTTAAATTTTGCATTATTAATTAATAAAATTAGAATTTAAAAAAACAGTTTTTAAATTTTTAGTTTTTCTTATATAACTATGTACAGGGCCAATTATTCGTGTACCAAAATTTTTATATTGATTATTTAATAAAAGAATAGCGTTATCTTGAAATAAAGTAAAAAAACCATCTTTTTTATAAATATTTTTTTTTTGTCGCACAATAATAGCTTTAAAAATATCACCTTTATTTAATTTTTTAGTTAAACTAGTTTTTAACTTAAAAATAGAAACAGTAACTTTTTCGCCTATATTCATTTTTTTTGTATATTTTTTAGGTAATTTTATACATTTAACAATTTTAGCTCCAGAATTATCAATAACTTTTAATAAAGTTTCTTTTTGAATCATACAATAAATCTAACATTTATAACTCAATTGGATAGAGTATTGGATTTCGGTCCCAAAAGTTACAGGTTCAATTCCTGTTAAATGTAATTAAAACCATCTATAGTGAGCATAATTTTTTTTTTTTAAATTATTTGAAATTATTGAATTATTTAATATTAATAATTCACTTTTATTTTTTAATGTTTGACAAATTTCTAAAAGGAATGTAGTAAAAAATTTAGTTTTTTTTATATGCCTTTTTAATAATTTTATTATATAATAAAATCTTTTAGTTTTTTTTAAAAAAAAAGGCATTTCTAATTTTAATTTATATTTTTTTATTGTTATTGTCGAAATTAAAAATAAAATGTTTACAAAAAAAGATTTTATAATAATATAAACATTTTTTGTTGTAAGTTTTAATAAAGAATTTTGTAATTGTTTAATATTTATTTCAATATTAAATTTATTTCCGTGTTTTATAAACAAAGAAAGTAATTTTTCATTATTTTTTTTTAAAGAATTTTTCATAACTTTTAGTACCATATTTTGATCGTGAAGTTTTTCTATTTTTTATACCATAACAATCTAATTTTCCTCTAATTAAATGATATTTTATTCCAGGTAAATCTTTTACTCTACCACCTTTAATTAAAACTGAAGAATATTCTTGAAGATTATGTCCTTCACCAGGAATATATGCCGTTATTTTTAATAAATTTGTTAATCGTAATTTTACTATTTTTCTAATTGCCGAATTAGGTTTTTTAGGTGTTCGTGTAAAAACTTTTAAACAAATTCCTTTTTTTTGATGGCAATTTAATAATGCTGGTGTGTGTTTTTTTTTTTTTTTTTTTCTACTTTTAATTATTAACTGATTTATTGTAACCATAAAAAGATTTATTGTAACCATAAAAATTACCAAAAAAGGGATTCGAACCCTTAAAACCTAAAATCTAAACTTAGTATGTATACCAATTTCATCATTTTGGTAAAGTCATTACTTATTATTGGAGTTGAACCAATACTTTTATAAAAATCAAATTTTAAATCTGACGTGTCTACCAATTTCACCAAATAAGCTTTAATTGGAAATAATAGGAATTGAACCTATATTCTTTGTTTGCAAAACAAATACTTTTCCTATTAAGTTATATTCCCTAAAATTCTCTTCAAGATGGATTTGAACCAACAATTTATTGGTTAACAGCCAATTGCTTTTCCATTAAGCTATTGAAGACCCTTAATTAAAAGTTTAAATATTTTGTAATATGTCTAAAATTAAGCCAAAATGGATATAATTTATTTATATTTTTAAAATCTAAATTAGCAATAATATAAAAAGTCAAAATATTAAAATTAATTTCAATAGAATTATTAAAATTAAATTTAATTCGATTAAATATTAAATTTTGAATTACTAGTTCATGACTAAATGTATTAATAGAAACAATATCGCTTTTAGTAAGTTGTTTAGAATGTATTGTAATTAATTTATTATTTAAAAAAATTTTATTAGTATAAATTAAAAATCTAGCTTCTTTAATTGAATTTAATAAAAAAACTCGAAATAATAAAAAATCTAATCTCTGTTCTAAAATAATAAAAAAATAAATACTATTATGAAAAATATTTTTTTTAAAATTTTTTAAATGATAAAATTTGGTTTTAGATTTTTTAAATAATTTTTTTAAATAATTATATTTTAATTTTTCAAAAAATATTTGAAATTTTTTTAAAAAAAAAAGTTTATTTCTATATTTATTTTTGAAACGGTATCCAAATTTAGGTTTTAAATAGACATTATTATTTATTAATTTTTTTCTTTTTTGATAAAAAAAAGTTTTTAAAAAATCTTTCCATTTAGATTTTTTAAATATTTTATACGCATTTTTTTTTAAATAGTATAAATCTTTAAATTTTTTTTTTAAAAAATTTTTATATCGGAATTTATACATTATTTATTTAAATTTGCTATTACTGTTAGCAAACGAAAGAAAAAATTGTCAAATTTATTATTTAATAAACTATTAAAATTTTTATAAATAAAATAATTACTTTTATCGTTTAGGTTTAAAAAAAATATAAAAGGTATTTTATATTTTAATAATTTCAAACTTGTTAGAAATTTATCTACGTAATTATTTTTAAAAATAATTAAATCAGGAACATTATTTTTAAAAATTACTTTTTTATTTTTTTTAAAAAAATAAAAAAATATGAAATTTTTATTATAAGTATTACTATTTTTAAAACCTATGAACATTATTTTTTTATTCGTTTTTTTAAAAAAATAAATTACTTTTAAAGTTTTTTTTAATAAAAGAATTAAAAAATTTAAGTTTAATATTGAAAAAAAATTTTTAAATCCTTTAATGTACTTTGAATTTAAATAAAAAAAAAATAATTTATTTAATCCTAAGTATAATTTATAATTAAGTAAATGTTTAATGAAAATATTAAAATATAAATGATTTTTATATAATTTCATATTTTTTTATTTTTTTTTAATTTATAACTTTTAATAAAGAAAAATATTCCTTTTTTTTTATACGCATTAAATTTTTTCAAATTTTTAATAAACGAACAAAACTGATTTAATAATAGTAAATTTACACTTTCTATAAAAAGTTTAACATGTTTAAAAATAGTTATTTTTAATTCAAACGGTATTTTTAAATAAATTTGATGGCTATATCCTAATTTCAATTGTAATAAATAAAAAAAATTATTAAAAAAGATTTGATTTACTCGAAAACCTAAACCTATTATATATATTTTTTTTTTATAAAGTTTAGTAGTATAATTTAGAAGTTTTTTAAATAATCTTTTGTAATTTAATAATTTTTTTTTATTATATAAATAAAGAAATAAAAAAAAATTATTAATTAAAATTTTAGAAAAAATTTTTACTATAGTATAAGAAAATTGATCATAAACAACTAAATAATTATTTTTACAAATATAAAAAAAAAATTTAGTAGAGAGTTTAAATTTTAAAAAAATTTGTTTTTTCATATAATTATTTAATTAATATTAATAATTTACCACCTAATTTTTTTTGTTTACACTCTTTTAATGTAAAAATACCCTTAGTTGTTGTTAATATTAATAAAAATAAACTATTATTAATTTTATATAGTTCTTTAAAAGATAAAACATAAGAATTTTTATAATGAGCAAAAATATAAAATAAATTAATATTAAACTTTTGATTTAAAAAAATTTTAATAAAAAAAAATGTTGATTTTTGAATAAGATAACCTGCAATAAAACCTTCTTTCCATAAAAGATTTAAAATTTTTTTGCAAAGTTTAATATTTTTAAAAAAAAAAAAACTTTTTTTTGCTTGTTGTGCGTTTTTTAGATTATTTAACAAATTAAAAAGATGATTTTTCATTAATAAAAATGTTTAAAAATAGATTTGAACTATTAACCCAAAGATTTTCAGTCTTTTGCTCTACCTATTGAGCTATTTAAACAATTAAAGAAATTTTCTCCCAAAAGATCTAATAATTTTAAATGTTGATTTTTGTAATTTTTAATTACTTTTTTATTTTTTAAAAAAGTAATCTTAATTGTTATTTGCAAATCCGCAGATAACTTTATTTGTAATAATTTTAAAATATATAAACATTTTTTACCAAATACAACATTTAAAATTAAAAAATATTCAAATTTAATGAAATAAAATTTTTCTTTTGATTTTTTATTAACGTGTGGAGATTTTAAAATAGTAAATTTTTTCAATTTTTTCAATTTATATTGTGTTTGTAAAACATGTAAATTTATAAATTTTAAAAAAATACAAATTTTTAATAGTTTTAAAAATCTAAAAATAGATTTTATGTTTTTAGAAAAAATTTTAATCAAAAAAAGCATTTTCTAATTTATTAATGTAAATTAACGCTATCATTTAAATAAATGCAAGTTAAAATTATAAAGACATAAGCTTGTATTAACGCTACTCCTAATTCTAAACCAAATAATAAAATTATTAAAAATAATGGAATTAAATGTAAAAATGAAATTAGATTTTCTAAAAAAAGCAGTGACCAAGCAAATCCAACAATAACTTTTAATAATGTATGACCTGCCATTAAATTAGCAAAAAGTCGAACACCTAAACTAATAGGTTTAAAAAAATATGATATAAAGTCAATAGGAACTAATAATAGTCCTAAGCCAATCGATGTATTAGATGGTAAAAATAAAGAAAACATTTGCCACTTATATAACGTAAAACAAATAATATTAATGCCAATAAAAATAGAAAAAGAAATAGATAACGTTATAACTAAATGACTCGTAATTGTAAAACTATATGGAACTAGTCCTACTAAATTTATTAAAGTAATAAATAAAAAAATTAAAGCTATAAAAGGGAAAAATTTTTCACCCTTTTTATTTAAATTATCATATAATAATGAATAAATAATGTCATAATTTAGTTCTAATAAAAATTGCCATTGGTGTGGAATAAAAAAAAAACTAAATTTTTTTTGTGAAAACTTTAATAGCAAATAAAAAAGTATAAATGTAATTAAACCAATAATAATAACATTAGTAATTGAAAAATCAAAAAAAAACAACTTAAATGAAAAAATAGATAAAGTTTGAAATTGTTCTAAAGGTGTTAATAACATATAAAAATTAAAATAAATTTATTTCTTTATAAAATTAAAAAAAAAAATAAATAAAATTTATTTTAATTTTTATTAATTAAAATTTTATTTAAGGTATTAAAGGGAAAATTATTAAAGCATCTGTTTTAATAATAATTTATCAAAAATAGAAATTGTAACTTAAGTAGGTAAAGTGTTAACCTGTCACGTTAATTATTGCGGGTTCAATTCCCGTCTTTTTCGATTCTCTGAACTCATTAGAACTCAAGTAGATTAAATAAAAACTAAAAAAATAGTTTATGCAATTAATTAGTTGTTTTTTATTCAAATTTTATGATTTTTATTTTTGATATTTTTATAGCTGAAAATTTAACTATAAAAAATGGATTAAAAAATATTTTTGGTATTAATAATTATTATGCTAATTTTTTTTTAAAAAAATTAGGATTTTCATCAAATGCAAAAATTAAAAATTTAAATGCAGAACAAATAAAATCATTAATAACAATTATTGAAAATTCAAAACTTCTTTTAAATAATGATTTAAAATTATTATTAGTAAAAAATCATTCGAAATATATTAATTTAAAATGTTATAAAGGATTAAGAAAAGTTTATGGATATCCTGTACGTGGACAACGAACACGTTCTAATGCAAAAACTGCAAAAAAAGTATTAAAAAATTTAAAATTATTATAATAATTTAAGGATTTTTATTTGGTTCAATTCCAAAGTTATAAATATGAAACGTTTACAATTTAAATTTTTAAAACAAAACAATTTTACAATCAAAAATATTTTTTTATCCAGGTTCATAAGTTTACCAAACAGAATAAATAAAAATTATTTATTTTCTTTAATAGATAGTCATATTATTCATTATCCATCCCCTATTAATTTAACATACGCTTGGAGTTTTGGATCATTAGCTGGAATTTGTTTAATTATTCAAATATTAACAGGGTTATTTTTAGCAATGCATTATACTCCTCATATAGATTATGCTTTTTCTAGTGTAGAACATATTATGCGGAATGTTAATAATGGTTGGCTTATAAGATATATGCATGCTAATGGAGCATCTATGTTTTTTATCGTCGTATACTGTCATATTTTTAGAGGATTATATTATGGTTCATATATGCATCCCAGACAGTTATTATGGTGTTCTGGAGTATTAATTTTTATATTAATGATGGGAACAGCCTTTATGGGATATGTATTACCATGGGGCCAAATGAGTTTTTGGGGAGCGACTGTAATTACAAATTTAGTGACAGCAATTCCTTTAATAGGAAATAGTATAGTGGGATGGTTATGGGGTGGTTTTACTATAGATAATCCAACTTTAAATCGATTTTATAGTTTACATTTTTTTTTACCTTTTATTTTAGTCGGTTTAAGTTTAATTCATTTAATTTTATTACATAAAGATGGGTCAAATAATCCGTTAGGAATTGATAGTTCGATAGATAAAATTCCTTTTTATCCTTATTTTTTTGTAAAAGATTTATTTGCATTTTTTGTATTTTTTTTTATTTTTTTATTTTTTGTGTTTTATTATCCTAATATATTAGGACATTCAGATAATTATATTCCGGCTGATTGTTTACATACACCTGCACATATTGTTCCTGAATGGTATTTTCTTCCTTTTTATGCAATATTAAGATCTGTTCCTGATAAATTAGGAGGAGTGGTTGCTATGGGTGGGTCTTTAATTATATTATTTTTTATTCCATTTATAAATACGTCTGAAATTAGAAGTACAACTTTTAGACCTATTTTTAAAATTTGTTATTGGTTATTGGTTGCAGATTTTTTTTTATTAGGTTGGATAGGGCAAAAACCAGTAAAAGATGTTTATGTTTTTATCGGACAAGTAGCAACAATTTTTTATTTTGTATTTTTTTTAATATTAATACCAGTTATAGGAATTTTAGAATCATTTTTGATAAAAGCTAAATAACTTAAAATTTTAATTAGTTATTTATTAAAATTTTTTAACAAATTTTAATATGTTAATATATTTAAAAAAAATTAAATATATCCGTATAATTTTACGTTTTAAATTTTTTTTATGTTATTATTACAATCAGCAAAATTTATTGGTGCAGGATTAGCTACTATAGGATTAGCAGGTGCAGGAGTTGGTATAGGTACTGTTTTTGGTGCCTTAGTTATTGGCATGTCAAGAAACCCATCTTTAAAAGATGAATTATTTAAAATGGCTATTTTAGGATTTGCGTTAACTGAAGCCATTGCTTTATTTTCTTTAATGATGGGATTTTTAATTTTATTTGCTTTATAATTTTTTATAACTTTTTATGATTTTAAATTTAAATAATATACTTTTAATTATTTTATTAATACCAATAATCGGGATTTTTTTTTTATTAATCATACCAAATAAATTTAAATTATTATTACAACAAGTAGCATTATTTTTTTCTTGTTTAGCTTTTATTTTTTCGTTAATTACTTGGCTTTTTTTTAATAATTCTATTGCCGGTTTTCAGTATGTAACGAAATTAATATGGTTACCTTTTTTAAATGTTAATTTAACATTAGGTATTGACGGAATATCGATCTTTTTTTTAATATTAACTCCATTATTAATTTCATTATGTTTATTAGTTAGTTGGTTTAGTGTTACTAATTATTTAAAAGAATTTTTAATAGCATTTTTAAGTTTAGAAGTTTTTTTAATTGGAGTATTTTGTTCATTAGATTTATTATTTTTTTATATATTATTTGAAAGTGTTTTAATTCCAATGTATTTAATTATTGGAATTTGGGGTTCTAGAGTAAGAAAAATTAGAGCTGCTTTCTTCTTCTTCTTATATACATTTTTAAGTTCTATTTTAATGTTATTATCAATTTTGTATATTTTAAATCAAACAGGAACTACTGATTTAGAAATTTTACTTTCTGTTACTTTTACTTTTGAAGAACAAAAAATTTTATGGGTAACTTTTTTTATTTCTTTTGCTACAAAAATACCTATGATTCCGGTACATATTTGGTTACCTGAAGCGCATGTCGAAGCACCTACTGCAGGATCTGTTATATTAGCGGGTATTTTGTTAAAATTAGGAACTTATGGTTTTTTACGTTTTTCTTTACCATTATTTCCAAAAGCTTGTTTTTTTTTTTCTTCTTTTGTTTATGCTATTGCCTCATTAGGAATTATTTACAGTTCGTTTACGGCAATACGACAAACAGATTTTAAAAAAATTATTGCGTATACTTCAATAGCTCATATGAATTTAGTTATGCTTGGAATATTTAGTTTTAACAGTATTGGAATTGAAGGATCAATAATACAAAGTTTAAGTCATGGTTTTAGTAGTAGTGCGTTATTTATTCTTATTGGGATTGTTTATGATAGATATAAGTCACGAACTATAAAATATTATGGAGGTTTAGTCCATGTCATGCCAATGTATATTTTTATTTTTTTAATTTTTACAATGGCTAATATCGGTTTTCCAGGTACTAGTAGTTTTGTTGGAGAATTGTTATTATTGACTGGTTCATATTTAAATAACAAAATAATTACGTGTATAGGAGCTACTGGAATGATTTTAAGTAGTTGTTATGCTTTATGGTTGTTTAATAAAATTTCTTATGGAAACTTAAAAACTCAATACACTAATCAGTTTATTGATTTAAATAAACGAGAAATTATTATTTTTTTACCTTTAATCGGAGGTACACTTTTATTAGGTATTTATCCAAAAGTCTTTTTAGATACAATCAAAATGAGTAGTCAATTATTAGTAGAATTTTTATATGTTTAACATTATTGTTTGTATTATTCTTTTTTGTCGATTTCAAATGTTTAAATTTTCTATTTTAAAAAAATTCTACCTTTATTAACATTGTTCTTATCGTCTAAAGGTTCGGACGTTACTCTTTCAAAGTAAAAATATGAGTTCAATTCTCATTAAGAATAATTTATTTATTTTATGATATTAAAAAAAAAAGAAATTAAAAAAAAAATAAAAAATTTTACCATAAATTTTGGACCACAACATCCAGCTGCTCATGGAGTTTTACGTTTAGTTTTAGAATTATCTGGAGAAATTGTTATTAGAAGTACTCCACATATTGGTTTATTACATCGAGGTACAGAAAAATTGATTGAATATAAAACGTATCAGCAAGCGTTGCCGTATTTTGATAGATTAGATTATGTTTCTATGATGTCGCAAGAACATACATATTGTTTGGCTATAGAAAAATTAACAAGTTGTTTAGTACCATTGCGAGCACAATTTATTCGTGTAATTTTTGCAGAATTAACGAGGCTATTAAATCATTTATTAGCAATTGGGTGTCATGCTATGGATGTTGGTGCTATGACGCCATTTTTGTGGGCTTTTGAAGAAAGAGAAAAATTAATGGAATTTTATGAACGAGTAAGCGGAGCTCGTATGCATGCTGCTTATTTTCGACCTGGAGGCGTTAATGTAGATTTACCTATAGGTTTAATTGATGATATTTTTATATTTTTAAATCAATTTAATTTAAGAATAAATGAAATTGAAGATATGTTATCTGATAATAATATTTGGAAACAACGTTTAGTAGATATTGGAGTTGTTTCGATGAACCAAGCGTTAGAATGGGGATTTAGTGGGGTTATGCTTCGTGGTTCTGGATTAAACTGGGATTTAAGAAAAAGTCAGCCATATGAAATTTATTCAAAATTAAATTTTAATGTTGCTGTAGGACATACCGGAGATTGTTATGATAGATATATAATAAGAATTTTAGAAATGAAAGAATCTATAAAATTAATAAAAGCATCGATTGATTTGTTGCCACTTGGAGCTATAAAAAGTAATAATAAAAAAATTGTATTGCCAACTCGATTAGAAATGAAAAGTTCAATGGAATCATTAATACATCATTTTAAATTAAGTACAGAAGGTATTAGACCCAAAAAGATGGAAACATATATAGCAAGTGAAGCTCCAAAAGGTGAATTTGGAATTTTTTTAATTTCTAACGGTTCAAATCGACCCTATCGATGTAAAATAAAACCTCCAGGTTTTAGTCATTTACAGGCATTAGATGTTATGGCAAAAAATCATTTAATAGCTGATGTTGTTACTATTATTGGAACACAAGATATTGTTTTTGGAGAAGTTGATAGATAAAAGTTATATGTTAAAAAAAATTAAAAGAATAAAACTTTTAGCAAATGGAAGTATGATTTTTGTAATGCTAATTAATAATATAACTTATACGTATGAAGAAAAAAATAAATTAAGTAAATTTTTTTTAAAAAAACAATTAAAAATAAAAATTTTAGTTTAAATGAAACATTTAATAATAATTAAACAAATAAATTGTTTAAAAAAAATATTACCTATTAGTAAAATTCAACTTTATAATAATGAATTGGTTATTTGGATAAATTCTGATAACGTAGTAAATGTATTATTATTTTTAAAATATAATAGTTTTTTTCAATTTCAAATCTTAACAGTCATATCTGCAGTTGATTATATAGAAAAATTAAATAGATTTGAAATTGTATATGATTTATTAAGTATACGTTATAATGCAAGAATACGAATAAAAATTAGTTTAAATGAACTTGTAATAGTAAATTCTGTAGAAAACGTATATTTATCTGCTAATTGGTTTGAACGAGAAATTTTTGATATGTTTGGTATTTATTTTTCTAATCATACAAATTTAAAACGACTTTTAAATGATTATGGATTTGAAGGATTTCCGTTAAGAAAAGATTTTCCGTTAACAGGATATATTGAAGTAAAATACGATAATACTAATAAAAAAATTGTAAGTGAATTTTTAGAATTAGCGCAAGAATTTAGAACATTTGATTTTTTAACACCTTGGGAATAAAAATGAAATACTTACGTAAAAAAGATAACCAAAAAAGAGTAAAATTTTATACTTTTGAAAAATTTAAATTTCTATATTTAACTATAAAAAAAAATAAAAATTTAATAAAATCGATTCAATGGAAGATTTTTTGTACAAATTTTGTTACTCCAAAATTACAAATTAAAATGTATAATAATAGGTGTGTTTATACGAATCGACAAAAAAGTATTTTAAAAATATTTAAAATGTCTAGACTCTTTTTCTTAAAAACAATCCGATTTGGAATTATTA